AAAAAAAGTGCAGCTGGTTCGGCCCAGCCGATTCTTGAAATAAACAACTCGCACACACTCCCTTTCCAAAAAAGATCAATACACCAAGCACTACACTTAGATTTATTGGATTTGTTGCTAAAATATCGGTATTAAACCCGAAACTCCCGGCAGATGGCCAGTGACCCAAGGAAACGAAAGAATCGGTTACATTTTTCATACAATCTCCTCTTATAGATAAAATCAAAAATCAAATAGAGTTCTTTTTGTCTCACTTAAACACTTTTTCTATTTATTCTACATATTTCGATTTTTTTATATTTTAATTTATATATTTTATTCTTAATTATTATTATTTTATTAATTTCACTATTAAGTTCACTATTAAGAAAGGGTATAAACAGAATCAAAAATCTAGTTGATTTCTAAATGTGTATTTTTTTTTTCAATAGGAAATTCCTAAGAATAATAACTAATAAGAAAATAATACTTATTAGATTAGAATCTTGGCCAGGTTTCATGTCAATTGCGGAATACTTGATTTGTTGGAACACTCCCGAAAAAACTTAAAGGGGGGTTCCGTTGATAAAAACGGGAAGGAAGAAAGCGAATCGGTATACTAATTCCTCATCCTAAAATCTATCCTTCCCGGGTGTTAATGTCTCAACGAATAAGTAATTGTGGGAAGGGGGGTATTCATAGAATTCGAAAAAGCAAGTCCCCGGAAGAACAAAAAATACGTTTTTTTTCTTTTCTATTTTTTTATAGGATTACACAAAAGGATTCGCAAATAACAGCGCTAAGGCTACAACCAATCCATAAATTGTTAACGCTTCCATAAAAGCTAGACTAAGCAATAGAGTGCCTCGTATTTTTCCCTCCGCCTCGGGCTGTCTTGCGATACCTTCTACGGCCTGGCCCGCGGCAGTACCTTGACCAACTCCAGGTCCAATAGAAGCAAGTCCGACAGCTAATCCAGCAGCAATAACGGAAGCGGCAGAAATCAGTGGATTCATGATAAGTTCCTCATACAAAAATACAAAAATAAAAAAAAAAATGGTTAATGATACAATCATCCAAGTAATGATGATTCAATAATATTAGTCCATCACTAAGATTGGCAGTTATTAGTTATTTCATATGAATGAATCTTAGTGATGGACTAATGAATCTTAGTGATGGACTAATATTATTGAATCATCAGACCTACGTATTTATAGAGTATAGCTCCCTTTTAGTTTCTATCGACGGGATTTTTATCAATCCATACGACTTTTTTTTATTCTTCCCTTTCTTTGCTCTGAACCATTAGTTGAATTCCGCGTTCTTTTTATTAATTGCATCCTTTTATTCTATTCAATTCATTGAATTCACAGTTCCAGACGAAAGTCAAAGACTTCTATTTGATGTTTGAATCCCCATCGAAATTCATAGTAGTAGGTCGGGTTAGATATATCTTTAATTCATAGCTAACTAGGCAATATCTACTATCACATATACATGTCGTTCTTCCATAATGGAAACCTACTATTTCTATCTTAGATTCAATCGGGGATTCTAGAATCAGTTTTCAAATATTCAAAAGTGGGATTCTAGCCATTAGATTCGATATACCACACCCAGTATACCATATCCAGTTTTGACTCGCCTTTACTAACAACCAATTCATTTTTTATGAATTTCGTTTTTTTCAATTCTGCTTTTCTTTTTATTTAGCATTATTACACATGTATACAACCGCCATGTATAAATTTGTTAGGCCAAATTAGTGCATAGAAATATCAGTATTTGAGTGATTAAAAGGTTCATTCCAGTTTTTTTTTTTCTATTTTTTGTGGTGTTTAATATTATTTATTCCTATTTTCTATTACTATTTTCTTTTGTTCAATTGAACAAAAGAAAATAGTAATAGAAAATCTTGATTAGAGTTAAATATTATCTAAAGTAAATGGGCAAAACAATACAATAATTTTAGAAAAAAGATCTTTCTATCTTTGCTTTTTTTTTATCATGCCTTAAATAGCGTAATCCCTTTTTCCTATTACTGTAGAGCATCTCATACGGTATTTTTATATTCCCTAAGTCGAGTATCTTGAGTCACGCATAGATTATCTTGGCCTAAGCTAAAAACGGCTGAATATTTCGAAAACTCGTCAATGATGACCCTCCATGGATTCGCCTATATAAGCCGCGGCTAAGGTGGCAAAAATAAGAGCTTGAATACCACTCGTAAATAATCCAAGGAACATGACAGGTATAGGAACCACTAAAGGTACTAAAGAAACAAGAACAACAACTACTAATTCATCGGCTAATATATTTCCGAAAAGTCGAAAACTAAGTGATAAAGGTTTTGTGAAATCTTCTAAGATGTTAATGGGTAAAAGGATGGGAGTTGGTTGTATGTATTTACTAAAATAACTTAATCCTTTTTTGCTAAGACCTGCATAGAAATAGGCTATTGACGTAAGTAAAGCTAAAGCAACGGTAGTATTTATATCATTCGTGGGTGCAGCTAATT